AAAATATTCGTTTGGGCGGGGACTTCCAAATACATCATAAGCTAAACCCGTGCTGACAAATAACCAACCAGCAATAAATAGAGAGGGTATAGTAATACTATGAATAACCCAGTATCGAATACTGGTAATAATATCGGCAAAAGAACGTTCTCCTGTGCTTCCAGACATGCTGAGCTCCGCATATTCTTGTACGATTAAAGGGGGATCGATTCTGTAAAAGATGATATCAGTAAATGGAAATTCACTACCGTTTTTTCATCCTTGTTAGATCGTCAATATTGTACCAAGGGCTTTTTTCGAGTATACCGAATCAGTATAGCTATCCTTCCTCTAAGACAGCAACACAATTTGAATCAGTATGTAAATGAAGGACTAGTAGATAATTTCTTTTTTCTTTTCCTTGTCAATGTAGAAGTCTGAATTGATGATTTGAGATGAAATTTATTAAATTTATATAAGGTTTATTTCTCTCTATTATATTATTATTGGTTTCGAACCGGAAAACTTACGTTAGGTAAAATGTGAATCCAAGGGGTTAGTTTTTATAAAAATAAAAAAAAAATGCAGTTAAATTATCCTATTTCCACTTCCCCAATTCAATTTGATGCGAAATTCAAAAATTTCCTGTTTATACCTCTAAACTGTAGAAAAGGTTTTCTTGAAAGCTTTTTTTTTCCTTTTAGTTTTTTCCATTTAAAGCGAATTGCTGATTCGTACAGTAACAAGTAAGAGGAGTATAGAGTATTGATTAAAAAAAAATCTATTTCTCTTATTCATAATAAATTCGAAATTATATAATAAAAAAAATAGGGAAACAATCGATAAACTAGAAAAGAAAAAAAAAATGATAAGGATTACTGGTCTACGAATGGAATTTGACTACCTTATTTGATTTGTTTATTTTAATTTTATTTGAATCAATTCGATTTCTTTTTTATTTTTCCTTATTTATTAGTTGAGTACTGGGTTCATTCACATAATCTCTTCAAAGAAGAAAAGGGGTATTATAACGTCTAAATTCACTCTTTATTTTAATAAATCGATTTGATAGATAGGATAAAACAAAAGATCGACAAAATAAAAATAGAGTAGATGCTCAAAATGATTAACTTATCCCCTTTTAGACTCTACTTCCCTTAGTCTTTTGTTAGTAGTGTAATGACTGCTTCATGCATTAACAACTAACAATTGAACTTATTCTTTTTCGTTTCAATTGCTATTTTTTCTTATCGTCTTATCTTCAAACTTAGGGAAATTTTTTCTAAACATATGTAGAAAAAGAACATATTTCATTTAGCCCCTTCATGCTTACTATAACTAGTTATTTTGGTTTTCTACTAGCAGCTTTAACTATAACCTCAGCTCTCTTTATTAGTCTCAACAAGATACGATTTGAAATTCATTGAATGAGCACAACTCATAAAACGAAAAAAAAATCTTTCTCCGGTACTCCGAGATTCTATAGTTCATTACCGGATGTATTTACAATTATTGGTCATTGAGATTCCCTGGCACTACGAATTAATATTTCGTGATAGATAGTACCTCTCTTTTTTCCTTTCTATTTTAAGAAAAAAATGGAAATGATTGAAGTTTTTCTATTTTTAATTGTCTTAGGTCTAATTCCTATTACTTTAGCGGGATTATTTGTAACTGCATATTTACAATACAGACGTGGTGATCAGTTAGACCTTTGATTAATTAACAGTTTTTTTGATAATTTGACCTCCTCTTTTCTAAAAAAAAAATTAACAGGAGGTCAAATTCAGATTACTGTTCTGCTCAATTATTTGAATTTTCATATAATTTTCAGATTAATCAAGCCCAGAATCACGCTCTGTAGGATTTGAACCTACGACATCGGGTTTTGGAGACCCACGTTCTGCCGAACTGAACTAAGAGCGCTTTATTATTTCTTATAAAAAGTCTTCTTATCACAATAGTTAACAGCCAAGAAGAGGATTTTTTTTGTCCCCCACTCTAATCTTATCTTGAATACCTAGAATATCTTAGAAAAGAACATAAAAAAAAATGTATGTGTGATTTGAATCGATTAAAATTTATTCCTTGTTACTTCTCATAAGAGAAGGTTTAGGTAGGTATGACAGGATTGGAACCCGTGACATTTTGTACCCAAAACAAACGCGCTACCAAGCTGCGCTACATCCCTTTCTTTCAATTGGTCTACATTGTCATTGTAGAGAATCCCCGTCTTGTTTTCAAAAACCTTATTTTCCATTCCTCTAGGAACATAGAAAATTTTTCTTGATATTTATTTTATTTCTTTTAACTCATATCTACGAGAAAATCTCGTATGAATATAATATTATTCATAGAATATAACATATATAATATAATTATAATAAGATGCTTATATACATAGGAATATCAAAAAACTGATCGTAAAAAAGAACGAGGGAATACTGGGGGGAGGGGAAGAAAGGTACTTTTTTCTTTTTAGAAAAGTAGAATCTTATCTCTTTTTTATTCTCTTAAATAAATCATGGAAATTAGGAATCCCGTGTAAAATACAAAGGAATCTCAAATACTTCCATATCCGATATGTATTACCATTAGATATTTTAATAAAACATTAAAACATTAAAACACAAAGAAGGAGGATTAAAAATGCGAGATCTAAAAACCTATCTTTCCGTGGCACCGGTACTAAGTACTCTCTGGTTCGGGTCTTTAGCGGGTTTGTTGATAGAGATCAATCGTTTATTCCCAGATGCGTTGACATTTCCTTTTTTTTCATACTAGTTTAGTTAGTAACATGGGAAGGGGTGAAGAAGATTAGAGATATAATCAAAAAATCTATGACTAATCCCTTCCCCTCTTTTTTGAATTATCCAAAATTCAATTAGATACTTAGAGACAAAATAAAGAAAGGAGGAAAGATAGAAAAAAAATGAATTCAACCTCGGCTAAATTTGAGCTCAGCGTTCAATTAGATTTCTAAAAAATAGAGTGAGAACAGAAAGGGGTCTATGAAAAAACTGGAATACAAGATAGGAAAGTGAAATAGTGTACTATATACTATACTTCGAATCGAATTCAATATAGCTAAATTCAATAGAGTTTGAATTCCTTCTTCCACTTAAACTTGAAAAATGAATTCTAAATTCTATTTAATATTTATTACTCTATTATATTGTATTGTGATTGGAACGAAATCTTTCATAAAAAAAACTTAGCACCTTTTTTTTTATTTAAATTTTTGCTAGTTACTTCAAGAGTAGCAAATAAGAAGAGTTGATTGAATCAAAAACTCAAACTAAAGGAGGGTCATGGCCAAGGGAAAAGATGCCCGAGTAACAGTTATTTTGGAATGTAGCAATTGTCTTCGAAACGGACTTAATAAGGAATCAAGAGGTATTTCCAGATATATTACTCAAAAGAATCGACACAATACGCCGAGTCGCTTGGAATTGAGAAAATTCTGTCCCTATTGTTACAAACATACGATTCACGGGGAGATAAAGAAATAAACCAACTCCAAGTTATTTTGATTTGTGTATCACTCTTATATCAGGAACAAAAACAGGACATATTCTCTATTCGAGAGACCCTATTATTCTAGATTTTAATAGTTTAGTTAACAGAATTTAATTAACTCAAAATAAAAAAAAAAAACCAATCTTTTTTTTGAATTTAAAATTATTTTTGATCGGATTAAAATAGTATTTTCGAGATAAGGAATAAACAAAGTATGGAAAAATAGTATTTTCGAGATAAGGAATAAACAAAGTATGGAAAAATCCAAGCGACTCTTTCAGAAATCCAAACGATCTTTTCGTAGGCGTTTGCCCCCGATCCAATCGGGGGATCTAATTGATTATAGAAACATGAGTTAAATTAGTCGATTTATTAGTGAACAAGGATAAATATTATCCAGACGGGTGAATAGATTGACCTTAAAACAACAACGATTAATTACTATTGCTATAAAACAAGCTCGTATTTTATCTTTATTACCCTTTCTTAATAATGAAAAACAATTTGAAAGAAGCGAATCGACTGCCAGAGCTAATGGTCTTAGAATCCGGAATAAATAAAAAAAGTAGGCTTACTTTCCTCTTCAATTTGAATCCAAATTAAAATTCGACAACTGAAATAGAGTTTGATGTTTTATTCGAAGAATTCGAGAATCCAATCAAGATTAGATTGGATTTCTCCTACTTACTTATCGTAAAAAAAAAACAAGAATCGGCGAAGAAGCAATCTTTTTGTATTGGATATTTATATTTATTGGACGTGTTTGGTTGCTCATTTCATTTTGAGCGACTTTATCTTTATCATACTAATTTTTATTCTACTTTCCCGGAGTTCATTCTCCAGAAAATGGCATTTTCGATAGTCGAACTTACAATTCCAATTTTTCCTTAAAATTGAAGAATTTATTTATTTTTGATCGAATTAGAAATCATATAAAGACAATTCCTATTTAATATAGCTATTTGTGCAACTATTTTACGATTAAAAAGCAACCGGTTCTTGTCCAGATTGTGTAGAAAATGACTATAACTATAGGATACAAAATTCTTACGAATTACTGCATTTATCCGAGCGATCCACAAACGACGAAAATCCCTCTTTCGCTTATCTCTATCTCGATGAGACGAAACCAAAGCTCTGATTTTCTGTTGTATAATTGTTCGAGTAAGTCTCGAATGAGCTCCACGAAAGCTTGATGCAAATAAACGAATTTTTGTTCGACGTCTACGAGCTATATATCCTCGTGTAATTCTGGTCATTGAATAAATGAAACCTTAATGAATAACTAATGGATTTCCTTTCTTTCAGTTATTCTTTTCCAATTTACTAGTTTTGTAATAACAACACGCATTCTTCCAATGTATAAAATAAGAATTCCAATGGCTTTTGCTACTATAACCTTCCCGCCCACGATTTATTTATTCCTATTCATTTCTATTTATTTGAATTTCTTTTAATAGAATATTTTTTCTGTTTTCGTTTTTTGATACCTAGTATCGATACAATTTATTATTTTGAGTTGAATGCCTATATATATAAAAGGGAAATCGTGGGTTCCATCGTTTCTATGGTTCTTTCTAAAACGGTGAGGTCCTCTCTATACACCGGAGTCCTTTACTTCGACTTCATTTAATGAATATTATTGCTAACTTGTACAGTTCACATTCTTTTGCTCTACCCATGATCTAGTAAAAAGTCTTTCACAATGAGATCTACTTATACAGTAACGATATTTAATTATGAAGATTTGCTGGGGTAGCTGACCCTCTTAGTCCGTTTTTCATAGTCAAATTGGGTTTTCAAAATAATAGTTGCTCGCTTAATGGATAAACATTCGTTACCAATGAGGAATTTTTTATCATCTTCAATTTTGAAAATGGAGTGAATTCAATTTGCACCAATGCAAACCATAAATTTCATATCCAATGGAAGAATCCAATAGATCTTTTTTAGTTTGATATAGTGAACGTATGTACTTCTTTCTTCGATTTCCCCTTTTCTTCTATTTTCATTTAAATTTAAAAATAGGACTGATCTTTGATACTGGAAAAGGGGGTTCCTTCTTTCTATTAGAAATGATCTGAACGAGTCGCGCATACACCCTAGTACATGTTCCTCGTCGCTGAGGGCATCCCCCAAGAGCGGGGGATTTCGTGACATTTCGGATTGGCTGTCTTGTGTTTCTAATAAGTTGTTTAATAGTTGGCATGTTGAATCGGATCCATAATGAATGGGTTGGTTTAGATTGATCCTAACCGGCTAATTCTGAATTACTTTCCCATGGAATGGATGAATAAGATATTATTGAATCCGTTAATAACTAAATAAAGAAATCAAAATTGTTGATTTATTTAAACTTATTCCCCCTACTGCAATTTTGATGCTATTTTGATTTTTTATTCAACTGCTACAAGATCAACAATTCCATGAGCTTGGGCTTCCGTTGCTGACATAAAAACATCCCTTTCCATATCTTCGGATACAACCCATAAGGGTTTGTCCGTTCTTTGTACATAAACCCTTGTAATGGTTTCTCGCAATTTGAGTAGTTCTTCTGCTTCTAGGATAAATTCTCCCGTTTGTGCCTCATAAAAAGAACTCGCAGGTTGATGTATCATTACCCTGATGATGGAACAAAAGGTTCTTCTATCTCGATTATGAGATGGAAAGAGATAAAGAAAAAAAGAAAGTATAGAACAACCGTACGGGCATCCTTTAGGCATTGCATACGGCTCTAGAATGGAATTCAGTTTGACCTTCCATCAAAGAATCATCAATTAAAAAGATAGAAAATATATAGAAATTATAAGGTTTATCGGATTGACATCGTCAAACGATCCAATTACCATCCTTCCTTTCCGATTTCAGAGTAGTTACCAAAATACTATGATGGCTCCGTTGCTTTATATATTTATCTCCTCTGTGATTCAGCAATCCCAAAGTTTTGATTTATTTGATTTTTACTCTTTTAAAAGTATATTCATAAGTATATCAATAAATAGTATATTCAGAAGTATATCAATAAATATAAATATCGGAATTTTTAAAAAGTCTTCGATAAAAAAAAAAAGGTTTGTGACGCTAAAATGGGTCCCGACAATAGCGAAGATAAAATGGGGAAGACCCTTCCTACTAATTTCATACTACTCTTTCGATATATAATTGAATGTTTTGAAAAAAAAAATTCGTATATCGAATTCGATGTGCCATGCTATTATTACTTAATTTTCCTAATTTCATGCATAGTCTTTTTTTCGTAAAAAATTCATTGGCGCCAAGCGTGAGGGAATGCTAGACGTTTGGTAATCTCTCCACCGACGAGTATAAAAGATCCCATTGAAGCCGCTAATCCCATGCATATTGTATGTACATCAGGTTGAACAAATTGCATAGTATCATAAATAGCGACCCCCGGGATTACCCATCCGCCAGGAGAGTTTATAAACAAATACAAATCCTTGTTATCATTCTCTATACTCAAATAAACCATAAGACCAATCAGTTGGTTCGAGATCTCGCTATCAACCTCTTGGCCTAAAAAAAGTAATCTTTCTCGATAAAGTCGGTTGATTAGGATCAAATTTGTATCCCGTAAGAGCCGTACATGCACCTTTTGATGCATACGGTTCAACAAAAATTGAGAAAAAACGACTCAATGTGTAGATTCCAGCCTTCTTTCTTTTTAAAATGAAACTATTTCTAATTTCTATATATATTATTTATTTAGTTTAGTATTTAGTTTAGTATTTAGTTTAGATTTGAGAGCGGTTTCTTAATTCTAAGAAATTCGAAAATTTCGTATATTAATGAAACGAATTTTCTTCATTTTTTCAAGAACGAAATGAGTTCGTTTTGTGCCCCTTCCCTCTCAAAAAAAAAAATACATTAAGATTAAACATATCGAATTAACTTATCATTGATGCATTGCTTCTTCGCGATTTCATTTTAATCACGATGTTCTTTTCTTGTTCCTGAAAAGGTCTTTTCAATTCTTTTAGGTTT